TCGTCGACGTAGTAAATAGTCTAGAGTAGATAAAATAGAATTTGTTTCTTCGTCTTTACAAAAGAAAAAAAGAAAAGAGGGATTTACTATGACATTATATGATTTGATTTTGTATTAAGATTATATAATTTTATTTTTTAAAATAGAAGAGAAAAAATTAACTTTTTTAGAAATTATAAGAGGAATAATTAACTATGACACGTTCACGAAAAAAAAATCCTTTTGTAGCGAATCATTTATTAAGAAAAATAAATAAGCTTAATACAAAAGGAGAAAAAGAAATAATAATAACTTGGTCCAGAACATCTACCATTATACCTATAATGATTGGGCATACCATTGCTATCCATAATGGAAAAGAGCATTTACCCATTTATATAACAGATCGTATGGTAGGCCATAAATTGGGAGAATTTTCACCTACTCTAAACTTTCGAGGGTATGCGAAAAATGATAATAGATCTCGTCGTTAACATTCATTTTAACGTCAAATTAGTAATAGTCATTACTAAATTACTTAAAAAGAATTTTTTTATTCTGAAATTAAAATCATTCATAATTAATAAAATCATTTTATTTTTTAGTTAAAATAGAACCTGATGAGAAAGAAGAACCTATACATAGAGATATAACCCTTTGGTCAAAAAATATTCGATTCGTGTCTATTCACAACACAAAACGCGAATCGTAATTCATAATATTTTTAAATGAAAGGGTTCTGATAATAGAATTTATGCTTTTATGGAGTTGAGCGTCTTATTCGATTTTTTTTGAATTGGTTTATTCTGCAGCATAAAATGCAAGTTACAATATATATTTCAACAAACGAAGTCAATGAGTCAGAAAGATATATAAAGATATATTTATAAAAAAGATATAGATAAAAAAATAGACAAATAAGACGTATCATTTTATATAGAGTAGTGAGGAATTATGGGACAAAAAATACATCCGCTTGGTTTCAGACTTGGTACAACTCAAAGTCATGATTCTATTTGGTTTGCACAACCAAAAAATTATTCCGAGAATCTAAAAGAAGATAAAATAATACGAGATTGTATTAAGAATTATATACAAAAAACGATAAGAATATCCTCCGGTGTCGAGGGAATTGGACGAATAAAGATTAAAAAAAGAATCGATCTGATTCAAGTCATAATCTATATGGGACTTCCGAAGTTATTAATAGAGGGTAAGCCTCGAAGAATTGAAGAATTACAGACTAATGTACAAAAAAAACTTAATTGTGTGAACCGAAAAATAAACATTGCAATTACAAGAATTCCAAATGCTTATAGAGACCCCAATATTCTTGCAGAATTTATAGCCGGACAATTAAAGAATAGAATTTCGTTTCGTAAAGCAATCAAAAAAGCTATTGAATTAGCTGAACAGGCAGGTACAAAAGGAGTTCAAGTACAAATTGCAGGACGTATCGACGGAAAAGAAATTGCACGTGTGGAATGGATCAGAGAAGGTAGGGTTCCTCTACAAACCATTCGGGCTAAAATTGATTATTGTTCTTATACAGTTCGAACTATTTATGGGGTATTAGGAATCAAAGTTTGGATATTTCTAAACAACGAAGAATAAATTTTTCCTTATCTTTAACGTTCCATCTTTTGATAAAACAAAAAATGACAAATTCTTACTACTTACCCCATTGTTATTCTCAAAGAATAAATGACAAATTTTATAAGATTGAATAAAAAAATTAAATTAATTATTTTATAGGGAAGGAATTGCTATGCTTAGTGTGTGACTCGTTGGTTTTTTTTTTAGAGTGGTTAAATTTCTACAAAAATTCGTAGAATTAATTACTAAAGAACTAATAACCTACTCATCGCTTCCCATTATCTGGATATAAAGAACCGCTGAAAATAGAAAATCGAAATAAAGATTTATGTGGTGATATAATTATAGCAACTGAAATAAAAAAGAATCTGATTATGAGTTGTAAAGCAATAAGAATATACAGATAAATGAAGGGGTGAAAGAAAGATAGAAAAAATATATCAATGATATAGAATTCTAATATGTAAAGGTCTAGGGGTCATCTCATAAAAGATAGTGTAATAAAGCATCCATATTCAAAATTCATCCATATATGGATGAATATATTCCTAGAATAAACGAATCAAGTCAAGAGCCTCGAATCAATAAAACTGAGAAAGTTGATTCAACAAAAAAAAAAAAGAAAAAAATAAATTCAAATAAAAAAATCTTATTAATAGAGGCTCCATTGTAGAATTCAGACCTAACCATAAATCGAAAAGCGATGGGAACGACGGAACCTGTGAATACCTAAGATTATATTCAAATTCAAAATCTTAATGATTCATTAGATGGGATGGCGGAAGAAACTAAGAATTCATTGTTTTTTTTTAGGAGTTGTGGACGAACACCACATTATATCTTAAATTGATAATGAAAGAGTAAATATTCGCCCGCGAAAATGTGTATTTTTTTGAATTTTAAAATTTTTGCCAATCCAATATGATATGATAATAAAAATAAAAGATAAATACGGATTCGTTAGAACCTTATATTAAAACAACATTATCTAGTTAGATACGGATAGCAAAAATGGTCTATAAGAATACATATTTCGTTATATATCAAAGCAAGATATACAAATTTCTAATAGATCATAGATTCTATGAAATGTGAAAAAATACCGCGATTCTACTTTTTATTAAACATATGTATGTTATTGTATATTATTTTATCGGTTAAATATTTTTGAATCGATTTATTCGCGAGGAGCCGTATGAGGTGAAAATCTCATGTACGGTTCTGTAATAGAGATGGAATTGAGAAACAACCATCAACTATAACCCACAAAGAACCAGATTCCGTAAACAACATCGAGGAAGAATGAAAGGAAAAGCTTCTCGAGGTAATAAAATTTGCTTTGGAAAATATGCTCTTCAGGCACTTGAGCCCGCTTGGATCACATCTAGACAAATAGAAGCGGGGCGCCGGGCAATGTCACGAAATGTTCGCCGGGGTGGACAAATATGGGTACGCATATTTCCAGACAAACCTGTTACAGTAAGACCTACCGAAACGCGTATGGGTTCGGGAAAAGGATCTCCCGAATATTGGGTAGCTGTCGTTAAACCCGGCACAATACTTTATGAAATGGGAGGGGTCGCAGAAAATATTGCTAGAAAAGCTATTTCAATAGCGGCATCCAAAATGCCTATACGAACTCAATTCATTCTTTCAGAATAATTATTATAACGAAAGAAGTCTTTAGTATGAAAAAAATGCCAATTCTTAGTTTCTTTTTTTTTTTTGAACACAGAATATTTTTTTTATTTCCACTTTTTGACTGAAAGATAAAAAAAATGATATGATTCAACCTCAAACCTATTTAAATGTAGCCGATAATAGCGGAGCCCGCGAATTGATGTGTATTCGAATCATAGGAGCTAGTAATCGACGGTATGCTTATATTGGTGACATTGTTGTTGCTGTAATCAAAAAAGCAGTACCAAATACATCTTTAGAAAGATCAGAAGTAATAAGAGCTGTAATTGTACGTACTTGTAAAGAACTCAAACGTAGTAACGGTATAATAATAAAGTATGATGATAATGCGGCGGTTCTCATTGATAAAGAAGGAAACCCCAAAGGAACTCGAATTTTTTGCGCAATAGCGCGAGAATTGAGACAGTTAAATTTCACTAAAATAGTTTCATTAGCACCCGAGGTATTATAATACGAGATCGTGATAATGATTATTCTATATTATCAATATGAAATTTTATATATTTAAGTATTAAATTATTACTAAGTATTCGAAGTAGTAAGTCATTATATTAATTAATATTTATATTTATTCATTTGATAATTAATATGATAATTAATAAATATTTTAAAAACTAAATTAAGAATAATAATAGATAGAAAAAAAAAAAGAAATATTGAATGAAATATATATATTCAATTCAATATCTATATTCAAAATAAAAATTCAAATTCCGAATTCTATTTGTATAAAAAAAAATAGAATTTGGAATTTGAATTTTTATTTTGAATATAGATATAGTTTAGAATAGGTTATTAGTTGATTTGCTTTTTATATTTTTTTAGTGTTGGAATATTCTATAATTATATATTTACCATTATCCTAATTAGAATAAAATTTTCTATATATATAGAGTATTATTATATTATCATATTCAATATTAGATATTTTATTGAATCAAAAAAGAAAAAATCGAAAAATGCGAGCACGTTAATTATATTGAAAGTAAGGAGCAAAAATCTATCGTGGGTAAAGACACTATCGCTGATACACTAACCTTGATACGCAATGCTGACATGAGTAGAAAAAGAACAGTTCAAATACCACTTACGAATATCACCGAAAACATTGTAAAAATACTTTTACGAGAGGGTTTTGTTGAAAACGTCAGAAAACATCGAGAAAACGACAAATATTTTTTAGTTTTAACTCTACGGTATAGAAGGAAAGGATCATCTAAAACTTTTTTAAATTTAAAAAGGATCAGTACACCCGGTCTACGAATCTATTCTAACTATCAACGAATTCCTCGAGTTTTAGGAGGAATGGGGATTGTAATTCTTTCGACTTCTAGGGGTATCATGACAGATCGAGAGGCTCGATTAGAAAAAATCGGCGGAGAAGTTTTATGTTATATATGGTAATGATAATTTTTCCCATATCCTAATTATTATATGAATAAAAAACTTATATCCCTTATTGTTAAGAGGCTATGTTTCCAAAGAAATTCGACATACTTATGTATACGACCGGTAAAGTAAAAAATGGAAATATAAGTGACTTAATTTAATTAGACTATTTTTGAACTTCAACATGTTTTTAGGGGGTGCAATTAAAAGTTAAAAATGTAAGGAAACACTATTTTCTTCCAATCAATAAATTCGGCATTAAGTTAAGGAGTTAAAAATATGAAAGTAGGAGCCTCTGTTCGTAAAATTTGTGAAAAATGTCGATTGATCCGCAG